TTATCAACTCAGAAATCCTGTAAGAAATGAAATGTCACAATTTTTTTTTTCTTCATATGAAAGTGATGGACAAGTAAGAATTTCTTTTACACATTCATCCAGTTTATCCGAGTTTTATTTACCGCTAGAAGCTAAGCTGGTTTTCTCTTTTTTGGCAACACAACCATTAATCTGTTTTGACCTGCAACATTTTTTCAAGGATGCACTGCTTAATTATTATTATTGGATTTATAACAATGAAAGAAAATGGAGCAGCCTAAGGAAGGAGTTTACAGATAGAATTGAAGCCCTAGACATAGGATCTCCTTATCTGGATGTACTCGAAAAAAAGATTCGATTATGCAATAATAAAACGAAAAAAGAATACTTGCCTAAAATATATGATCCTTTCTTAAACGGATCCTATCGTGGAATAATTAAGCGTGGAATAATTAACAAATTTTCAATCCTAAATGAAACTCCAGTCGAAGATTCGATGGAAAATTCGATGGAAAATTCGACGGAAAATTCGATATCGATAGAGGCACATAATGAGCCATATAAAAAGTGGGTAGGGCCATATCAAAAAAAGATAGAGACATATTTTGAAAATAGAAATAAATTTCAGTTTCTCCTTGTTTTTCAAGGTGCGATTTTTTTTAAGAGGAAAGCGTACAATGTTCTTTATTTTGACGCATTGTACGAAAAATGGCAAGCGAAAGTAGATAAAATAGAAAAGAAATGTGGATTTAGAATAAAAAGAAAGGATGAGGATAAAGAATCATTAAGAAGATACATCAGTCATTTAATCGAGTCTAATGAATCTAAGGAAGTGGCTAAATTAAAAAAAAAAATAAATAGGATAAAGAGGAGGGAAGTATTTGTATTTGATTTATCAAAAATGGTTTTCGACGAATGTATACGCGTATTCGTAGTTGATCCCGTGGTTAAAGCAATATACGATGCAACCATAATTGCTCCCGGGGAAGAAAAAATTCTAAAAAGATGGCTTAAAAGAAGAAAACTCGAAAAAAGGGTCCCCCAATGGCCATACAACTTCGGCAGCGAGGTAGACAGAGTCTCAGGAAGAAAAACGAACATCGGGGCAGAGAATATAGAAAATTTTCAAATTCGCTCGAGGCACCCGAGACGTCTAGTTATTTTTGCGCGGAGGGAGAGGTTCTACTTTATTCAGCTCAAAGATAAGGAGGTACCAACTCACAACTCTTACAAAGTCCGAGAAGAGGCCTATTATGAGAAAAAACCAAAAAATGAAAAGGCGATAATAAAATATCCCCAGCTATGGGATTTTCGTCGAGGCATAATTTGGTCTACTATGCGTGTTAAAAGGCGTAAAATGTTCATTTTTCATAAAGTGTGGCAAATGGGTGCACATTGCCCACTTTTTTACGACCAAGTAGAGGATATTCTTCGGGTTCCGGAACCTCTTGTCAACTCAGTAAGAAAACTACGAAAGTCTATTCAGTCTATTCCCAAACGAATAAAAAGATTTTTTCGAAATAAAAAAAGATTTTTTCGAAATAAAAAAACAATAACGCAGGGGGAGGGCGACGACTTTCTCATAGAAATAGAAAAAAGTCTCATAAAACTAGAAGAATACCAAGAAAAAGAAGAAATACCTCAAAGCATGGAAGAAGAAGAAGAAGAAGAAGACGAAGAAGACGACGAAGAAGAAAAAGAAGAAAAATGGATGTTGAGGATGAGGAAAGCGGAGCAAGAAAGAATCGAGAGCTATTTGAAAAAGGAATATTTGAAGTTCGAGAGGGTTGATGCAGACGATAAAGAAGTAGAGTCCGTGGAACCATCCGAATTGGAGGACTACATTGCTTTTATTGATGGAGGAAGAACTAAGCTTTTACTAACTTATGCGAAGATTAGAAAATGGATTCTATTACCTTCATTGATAATAGCTAAAAATCTTGTCCGTTTATTATTACTCCAAAAGCCCGAGTGGGACGAGGATATAAGGGATTGGAGGAAGGAAAAGTATATTCCATCCAGCCTGGATGGTAGTCTAATCGAAGAAAGAGCAATTTTTAATGAGACCTGGGAAAGAGAGGGTGGTGTGGAAATAAAGATACTATTTCCTTTCCGTCTGAAGCCTTGGCATAGGGATCCAATGAAAAAGAAAAAAGAAAACAAAAATTCAAAAAGAAAAAAGAAAACAAAAATTCAGTTGATAGAAATAGGGTACCTTTTTCTTTTATATCTATTTGGGGGGGAATAGAAGTTGACAGGTTTGGTTATGCCCTCGACCTATTTGGGGAGTCTTTTTCTTGTTTGTTTGTACCCATTTTTAAAAAAAGCAAAAAAGCAATTCGAAAGTGGAGTTTTCGAGTTCTCAAATTTTTCAAAAAAAGGACAAAGTTTCTAAAGGTCCCAAAAGAACTCAAAAATTTGAGAAAAGATTCGAGTGAAATAAAAATAGATTCTATAATCAAGAAAATCAAAAAGCGTTCTAGAAGGAAGAATGAGATTCTTCATGAATTATCCATTCAAATCCGACCTATGGATAGGACAAAAGATGAACTGACAGAAATAAAAATGAAAGATCTGACTGATAGAACAAGCACAATCAGAAATGAAATAAAAAGAATTACAAAAGACAAGAAAAATGGATTTCGAACTCGAAAGAAAAAAATGAGTCCTAACAAAACAAGTTATGGTGCTCAAAAATTAGCATCACTAAAAAAGATTTTTCAGATATTTAAAAGAAGAAAGGATCGATTAATCTGTAAATCACATTATTTTTTAAAATTGATCGTGGAAGGGCTATACACGGATATCCTTCTAGAGATCTTTCCATATATCATTAATCGTCTTACTAATAGTCTTTATAGGCCCATGATCATTATCAAACTTTTTCTTAAATTAAGAAAAAAGAAAAAAAATGAAAAGATAATTAAGCGTATTTCGACTATAAAAAAAAAACTGGAACCTTGTTATTTTCGTCATCGGCTTTCTCTTTCTAATGAGATTTCGTCCAAGCCGGAGGTTTTTTTTAATTTATCCCTCGTGTCACAGGCCTATGTATTTTACAAATTATCACAAACCGACGTGATTAACTTGTATAAGTTAAGATCTGTCCTTCAGTATGACGGAGCATCTTTATTTCTTAATAATGAAAGAAAAGATTATTTTCGAAGACAAGGAATAATTTCTTCCGAATTAAAGCATAAGAAACTTCAGAATTCTGGAATGAATCAATGGAAAAATTGGTTAAAATTAAAGCATAAGAAACTTCAGAATTCTGGAATGAATCAATGGAAAAATTGGTTAAAGAGTCATTATCAATATGAGTTATCTGCGCCACAATGGTCTCAATTCGAACCGCAAGAATGGCGAAATAGAGTCAATCAACATTGTAGGGTTGAAAATCTAAATTTAAGAAAACGGGATTCATCTGAACGAGAGGAAAAGGTTTCGTTATTGGTAAATATAAACGATCGTTTTCAAAAAACCTATAGATATGATCTTTTATCATATCAATCGATTTATTATGAAGATAAGAAGGACTCATACAGTTATGGGTCAGCATTCCAAGTAAATAAGAACCAAGAAATTTCTTATACTTATAATTACAACATACATAAACCGAAATTACTTGATATGGGGGGGGGTATCCCTATTACTCATTTTATAAGAAGTTCTTATTTAAGAGGGGTTATAGGTTTTCCATATAGATTTGATACGAAACGTCTTTTTTCTCTCCAAATTCATAATAAAAATAAAGAAATCAACCCATCCAATCAAAAAGGTTTCTTTTTTGTTTTTGATTGGATGGGAATGAATTTTGATTGGATGGGAATGGATTTGGATTGGATGGGAATGAATTTGGATTGGATGGAAATGAATGTAGATTGGATGGAAATGAATGAAGATTGGATGGAAATGAATGAAGATTGGATGGAAATGAATGAAGATTGGATGGAAATGAATGAAGATTGGATGAAAATGAATGAAGATTGGATGAAAATGAATGACGAAAGACTAAATCGTCCTGGATCGAATCCGATACCTTGGTTATTCCCACAATTTGGGTTATTTTATAATGCATATAAAATGAAAACGGGGTTTATACCAATTCATTCACTTTTTGATGAAAATGGTAGTGAAATACCATCAAAAACCATAGATCAAAAATATGTCACATCAGATGCACAAAAACCAAGGGATAATTTAGGACGCCAAAAAACAAGGCTGACAACCAAAGGGGCAGAGAAAATGAACATGAACGATTTTCGGAAAATCTTCTTTGGTTGTCAAATTAGCTGGGGGACGCCCCCTTTAGTTCTTGACATAATGGACTTTTTTACGCCCACGCTTGATAATATTTTCGCTGCAGATTTCAAAAAAAAAGAGATAGATTTCGAAAATAAACTAAATAAACTAAAAAGAATAAAAAAAAAAGAAAGATTGCGTACCCTTTGGCGTTTAAAGCAAGACACATTGAATCCGTATATAGCGAAGATCTGGGCGAAGAGGTTTATTTCTCAATCTTTCTCAAAAATGCTAAGAAAGGGACTATTGACGATGGAACCGGTTCGTATGCCTGTAAAAGAGAATCTAGAATTGATTATGTATCAAACCATAAGGATTTCTTTGGTTCATGAGATTCAACAAAAAAATAAAAAAAAAAGAGAAAGAAATCATTATGATTTGCTTGTTCCTGAAAATATTTTCTCGTCTAGACGTCGTAGAGAATTGAGAATTCGAAGTTGTTTGAATTCAAGGAATAGTAAGGGTGTGGATAAAAATGCAGTATTTTGCAATGGGAACAAGGTAAAAACCTGTGGTCAATTTTTGGATGAAAGAAAAGATCTTGATAGAGATAAAAAGAAATTAATGAAATTGAAATTCTTTCTTTGGCCTAATTATCGATTAGAAGATTTAGCTTGTATGAATCGCTATTGGTTTGATACTAATAATGGTAGTCGTTTCAGTATGTTAAGGATACATATGTATCCACGATTGAAAAATTCATTTACCATACGATTGAAAAATGCATTTACCATATATATCGGGTGGATAAATAGCTGCGCACATGCCCTGTCTTACATTCGATTTTGATACATGAATACTAATTCAATGACGTATCAATTAGATCCAGAAATGAATCAATAAGGAAATTCGGATTGATTCTTGTGTATACCAGATCAAAATACCTCCCATTATTATTATTACTGATCAGTAATATTCATATTCGTAAAAGAAAAATACTAAAAAAAATGGACATAATGCAAAAAAAAAAAAATTTAGACATATTAGTTAGTTCGCAAGAAAAAAAAGAAGAAAAGAAAGGATCTATTGAATTTCAAGTAGGCTCTTTCAAGAATAAGATGGACAGACTTAGTTTGCATTTGAAATTACACAAAAAAGACTATTCATCTGAGAGAGGTCTACGAAAAATTCTGGGAAAACGTCAACGCTTACTAGCTTATTTGTCAAAAAAAGATAAGAAGCGTTATCAAAACTTAAAAAATCAATTGAATATTCAAGAGATAAAGAAAACTTAATTTGATTTTTTAAGTTTTGATGAATTTGTTTTCTTGATTTATTTCATCTTAATTTTTTATGAATTCATGGAAGAAGGAATATGAAAAAAACTTATGAATGTACCAGTTACAAGAAAGGATCTCATGATAGTTAATATGGGGCCTCATCATCCATCAATGCATGGTGTTCTTCGCCTGATCCTTACTTTAGATGGTGAAGATGTTATTGATTGTGAACCGATTTTGGGTTATTTGCACAGAGGGATGGAAAAAATAGCGGAAAACCGAAGCATTATACAATATTTACCTTATGTAACACGTTGGGATTATTTAGCTACTATGTTTACAGAAGCAATAACTGTAAATGGCCCAGAACAATTAGGAAATATTCAAGTACCGAAAAGGGCTAGTTATATTAGAGTTATTATGTTGGAGTTAAGTCGTATAGCTTCTCATTTGTTATGGCTTGGCCCTTTTATGGCCGATATAGGTGCACAAACCCCTTTCTTTTATATTTTCAGAGAAAGAGAATTGATATATGATCTATTCGAAGCTGCCACCGGTATGAGAATGATGCATAATTATTTTCGTATCGGAGGAGTCGCTTCTGATCTACCTTATGGTTGGATAGATAAATGTTTGGATTTCTGTGAGTATTTTTTAACAGGGTTTGCTGAATATCAAAAACTTATTACACGAAATACAATTTTTTTAGAACGAGTTGAAGGAGTGGGCATTATTGGTGAAGAAGAGGCACTAAATTGGGGTTTGTCAGGCCCAATCCTACGGGCTTCCGGAATAGAATGGGATCTTCGTAAAATTGATCATTATGAATGTTATGAAGAATTTGATTGGGAAATCCAATGGCAAAAAGAAGGAGATTCACTAGCTCGTTATTTAATACGAATTGGTGAAATGGCGGAATCTGTCAAAATTATTCAACAAGCTCTGGAAGGAATTCCGGGGGGTCCTTATGAGAATTTAGAAATCCGACGCCTTAGTCTTAATAGAGTAAGAGATCTTGAATGGAATGATTTTGAATATCGATTCATTAGTAAAAAGGCGTCTCCTACTTTTGAATTATCTAAACAAGAACTTTATGTAAGAGTCGAAGCACCAAAAGGCGAATTGGGAATTTATTTGATAGGAGATGAAAGTTCTTTTCCGTGGAGATGGAAAATTCGCCCGCCAGGTTTTATCAATTTGCAAATTCTTCCTCAGTTAGTTAAAAGAATGAAATTGGCTGATATTATGACAATACTAGGTAGCATAGATATCATCATGGGAGAAGTTGATCGTTGAAAAATGATAATTGAAACAACAATTGAAAGAACAGAAGTACAAGCTATTAATTCTTTTTCGAAATTGGAATCCTTAAAAGAAGTCTATGACACCATATGGATTCTTATACCTATTTTCATTCTTATATTGGGAAGCACAATAGGTGTACTAGTAATAGTGTGGTTAGAAAGAGAAATATCCGCAGGTATACAACAACGTATCGGACCTGAATATGCGGGTCCCCTGGGAATTCTTCAAGCTCTAGCAGACGGAACAAAACTACTTTTCAAAGAGAACCTTCTTCCATCACGAGGAGATGGGGCTTTATTCAGCATCGGACCCTCCATAGCAGTCATATCAATTCTACTAAGTTATTCAGTAATTCCTTTTGGCTATCGACTTATTCTAGTTGATCTTAGTATTGGTGTTTTTTTATGGATCGCTATTTCAAGTATTTCCCCTATTGGACTTCTTATGTCAGGATATGGATCAAATAATAAATACTCCTTTTTAGGTGGTTTACGGGCTGCTGCCCAATCTATTAGTTATGAAATACCATTAACTCTATGTGTGTTATCAATATCTCTACGTGTGATTCGTTGATATTTTCCTATTTTTTTTTTTCTAGGAGTTTGAACTGAAGTAAGATAACTTTTTATTCATCATTCGGATTGATGAACTAAACCAGATAGTTAAATGAGTGAAATAAAACAGCTTCCAATTTCGCAGTAAAAAGGGTGGAGTCTCATTTCTTATGTACAGGAGTTAAGCGAAAGTCAATATAAGCAGTAAAGACTGTTTACCCCAAGATTGGTTGATTAGTCATTATGTCTTGAAGCGGGGTAAAAAGATCTACGCTTTGGAATTCTTGCTTTCCTTTGTATGTATTACTATACATAACACGAATTTCCGCCTAGATTTAGATTAAGCAAAAATGAGTGGATGATTAGAAACACCAAGGTACACAAAGGATTCGTAATAGAGACTATTTAAGTTATGAGAAGAGAAAAAAATTTTCACATAAGATAAAAAAAAAGAAATACTAAGTTGGGGCTTTAAATTAGTAGAAGCGATCAAGTAGTACTCCCCAGAATTCCGATCCAGAGTATACTCCTATCCACCGATCAAGTGAATGACTATCAGGAACGAAGTAATCCTTTATTACAAATTCGAAAAGAAGTTTTTTATGAATTTTTTGATTCAAATTTTTGAAAATTCTTAAAAGTGTAAAGGATGAGATCAATTCAGAAGCGCATTTTTCTAGTATAGCAGACAGAATTCCATTGATCTAATTCGGGACCTTTCGATTGATTTTTAGTCTACCAATCTCATATCAAGATTTAAGAATATCGAATTAGTCCATAGATTTTTTTGTGGTCCCCCGAGGAGCCGTATGAGGTGAAAATCTCATGTACGGTTCTGTAATAGCGATGATAAGAGTGATCTTATCACCGACTAGAATTATCTAACAGTTCAAGTACAGTTGATATAGTTGAGGCACAGTCAAAATACGGGTTTTTAGGGTGGAATTTGTGGCGTCAACCTATCGGATTTTTCGTTTTTCTAATTTCTTCTCTAGCCGAATGTGAGAGATTACCTTTTGATTTACCAGAAGCAGAAGAAGAATTAGTAGCAGGATATCAAACAGAATATTCAGGTATCAAATTTGCTTTATTTTACCTTGCTTCCTATCTAAATCTCCTAGTTTCTTCATTTTTTCTAACAGTTCTTTACTTGGGTGGTTGGAATTTCTCTATTCCGTCCGTTGAACTTTTTGAACTAAATGAAAGGGATGGAGTCTTTGGAACAACAATTGGTATTTTCATTACACTAGCAAAAACCTATTTCTTCTTGTTCATTTCGATCACAACAAGATGGACTTTACCTAGGCTGAGAATGGACCAACTATTAGATCTTGGATGGAAATTTCTTTTACCTATTTCTTTAGGTAATTTATTATTAACAACTTCTTCCCAATCCCTTTCACTATAAAATAAAGCGAAATAATAATATTGTCTATTTACTATATAACTCAATTGATAACTTATCCCAAACAAGAGAAAGAAACAAAATGATAACTCAATTGATAACTTATTCCAAACAAGAGAAAGAAACAAAATGAAATTTTTGATCAAAATTTTAGGATATGTTCTCTATGGTAACTGGGTTTATGAATTATGGTCAACAAACAGTACGAGCGGCAAGGTACATTGGTCAAGGTTTTTTGATTACTTTATCCCATGCAAATCGTTTACCTATAACTATTCAATACCCTTATGAAAAACTGATCACATCAGAACGTTTTCGTGGTCGAATCCACTTTGAGTTTGATAAATGCATTGCCTGTGAAGTATGTGTTCGTGTATGTCCTATAGATCTACCTGTTGTAGATTGGAAATTAGAAACAGATATTCGAAAGAAACGATTGCTTAATTACAGTATTGATTTCGGAATCTGTATATTTTGTGGTAATTGTGTTGAGTATTGTCCAACAAATTGTTTATCAATGACGGAAGAATATGAGCTTTCTACATATGATCGTCATGAATTAAATTATAATCAAATTGCTTTGGGTCGTTTACCAATAGCAATAATGGACGATTACACAATTCAAAGCATTTTGAATTTGCCTCAATTCAATAAAAAAGAAATATCTTGATTTACGAACAATTACTTATTTTTTTACTAAAAAAAGTAAGAAATTTTTTTTTTACTTTGTTTTGTCAATACTAAACTCAAAATCCCACCTATTTTTTGGTTTAGGAGAGTTTTGAAAATTTTTTTTATAATGATTTGAAAAAGTTTCAAACTAGTCTTTCAACTAAAGAATGGGATTAGTAAAATAAGAATACCCACTTCAAATTGCACCTATATCCAATTCAACAATTCAAAGTATTCGAAATAGAAATATAACAACTTAACTTTTTCCTGGTCAGGTCAAGAAGATCATGAAAGAGTCCTATTTTTGTATCTCTTTTTTATAGAATGGATTTACCTGGACCGATACACGATTTTCTTTTAGTCTTTCTAGGATCAGGTCTTTTATTAGGGGGTCTAGGAGTTCTTTTTTTTACCAATCCCATTTTTTCGGCCTTTTCATTGGGATTCGTTCTTCTTTGTATATCTTTATTCTATATTCTAGAAAACTCTCAGTTTGTAGCTTCTGCACAACTCCTTATTTACGTGGGAGCTATAAATGTCTTAATCCTCTTTGCTGTAATGTTCATCAATGATTCAGAATATGACAAAGATTTTCATTTTTGGACTATTGGGGACGGGATTACTTCGTTAATTTGTACTAGTTTTTTTGTTTTATTAATTACTAGTATTCTAAATACGTCATGGTATGGTATTGTTTGGACTACAAGATCAAATCATATTATAGAACAAGATTTGATAAATAATAGTCAACAAATTGGAATTCATTTATCAACGGATTTTTTTCTTCCATTTGAACTCATTTCGATAATTCTTTTAGTTGCTTTGATAGGTGCAATTACTGCAGCCCGTCAATAAACTAAGAAATCTTGCAAAGCATCACTCCAAATCAAATATTATCCTATCTATTTATATTCAATTCCATTTAGAAAATGGAAAATTTTTTCGTTCTATCTATTACTAACATATTTCTTTTCCTTTGTTCTCTATTTGTTATATTCTAGTCAATAAAAAAACTTTTATTATTGGTCATATTGAAATGAACAGAATCAAGATTGATAAGGAGTTGGTCAATGATGCTCGAACATGTACTTGTTTTGAGTGCCTATTTATTTTCTATCGGTGTCTATGGATTAATCACAAGCCGAAATTTGGTTAGAGCTCTTATGTGTCTTGAACTTATATTGAATGCGGTTAATCTGAATTTTGTAACATTTTCTGATTTTTTTGATAGTCGACAATTAAAAGGAAGCATTTTCTCCATTTTTGTTATAGCTATTGCAGCCGCTGAAGCAGCTATTGGACCAGCTATTGTTTCGTCAATTTATCGTAACAGAAAATCAACTCGTATTAATCAATCTAATTTGTTGAATAAGTAGTATTTTTCTGATTATTATAGAGTTACACATATTTATCAATCTAATTTGTTGAATAAGTAGTATTTTTCTGATTATTATAGAGTTATCAATATTCGTAGGTATCTTACGTACTGTATGATCATGCTTCAAAAATCTAAGAATCCAAGTATTTTGGACCTTCTTTCTAAGCCGACCCAGAAATTCAATAGGTTGCTTCAAAAATTCTGGTAAATCATTGATTCATCTGGTCTGGGAATAGTTAATTAATTCATTTATATTTCCGAAAATTTTACTATAATTCGAAATTTATAGTATAATTAACTAGATCGAAATTTTCGGAAATTCAAAAAATTTATAGACCAAATGTCACACTCCGTAAAGATTTATGATACATGTATAGGGTGTACTCAATGTGTCCGAGCCTGTCCCACAGATGTATTAGAAATGATACCTTGGGACGGGTGTAAAGCGAAGCAAATAGCTTCGGCTCCAAGAACAGAAGACTGCGTTGGTTGTAAGAGATGTGAATCCGCCTGTCCAACCGATTTTTTGAGTGTTCGAGTTTATTTATGGCATGAAACAACTCGCAGCATGGGTCTAGCTTATTGATATGTTCCAGAAAACTCGACTCGAATCCATTTGATTTTTTTTACCGACAAAAACCCGCACTCTAAATCTAAATCTATTATAGAGTGCGGGTTTTTTTGCTCCAAGTCTATCTTGTCTTTACCACGAATAATTTTCCTTGGTTAACATTAATTGTAGTTTTGCCTATATTTGCAGGTTCTTTAATTTTCTTTCTCCCTCATAGGGGGAATAAGGTAATAAGATGGTATACTATTTGTATATGTATTTTGGAATTTCTGTTAATAACCTATGTATTCTGTTATCATTTCCAACCAGACGATCCTTTAATGCAACTGGAAGAAGATTATAAATGGATTCGTTTTTTTGATTTCCAATGGAGATTAGGAATAGACGGGCTTTCTATAGGACCCATTTTACTAACGGGATTCATCACAACTTTAGCTACTTTAGCGGCTTGGCCTGTTACTCGAGATTCGCGATTATTCCATTTCTTGATGTTAGCAATGTATAGTGGTCAACTAGGATTATTTTCTTCTCGCGACCTTTTACTTTTTTTTCTAATGTGGGAATTAGAACTAATTCCGGTTTATCTACTTTTATCCATATGGGGAGGAAAAAAACGTCTATACTCAGCTACAAAGTTTATTTTGTATACTGGAGGAGGTTCCATTTTTCTGTTAATGGGAGTTCTGGGTATCGGTTTATATGGTTCTAGTGAGCCAACATTAAATTTTGAAACATTAGTTAATCAATCGTATCCTATGGGATTAGAAATCATATTTTATCTTGGATTTCTTTTTGCTTTTGCTGTCAAATTACCTATTATACCCCTACATACGTGGTTACCCGATACGCATGGAGAAGCCCATTACAGTACTTGTATGCTTCTAGCTGGAATCCTATTAAAAATGGGAGCATATGGATTGGTTCGGATCAATATGGAATTATTACCTCACGCTCATTCTTTATTTTCTCCTTGGTTGATGATAGTAGGTACGATCCAAATAATTTATGCAGCTTCAGTATCTCTGGGTCAACGTAATTTAAAAAAAAGAATAGCATATTCCTCTGTATCTCACATGGGTTTCATAATAATAGGAATTAGTTCTATAACCAATATGGGATTCAATGGAGCCCTTTTACAAATAATATCGCATGGATTTATTGGTGCTACGCTTTTTTTCGTAGCAGGAACGAGTTATGACAGAATACGTCTTCTTTATCTCAACGAAATGGGCGGAATAGCTATTTCAATGCCAAAAATATTCGCACTCTTCAGTAGTCTTTCGATGGCGTCTCTTGCGTTACCGGGCATGAGTGGTTTTTTTGCCGAATTAATGGTATTCATTGGAATAATTACCAGCCAAAAATATTTTTTAATCTTAAAAATACTAATTCTTTTTGGAATGGCAATTGGAATAATATTAACTCCTATTTATTTATTATCTATGTTACGACAAATGTTCTATGGATATAAGTTTTTTAATAGGCCAAACTCTTATTTTTTTGATTCTGGACCACGAGAGTTATTTGTTTCAATCGCTATCTTTTTACCAATAATAGGTATTGGTATTTACCCAGATTTTCTTCTCTCACTATCAGTTGATAAGGCAGAAGCTATTCTATGGAATTTTTTTTCTAGATAGCCACTCATTTTTTTTAAGTTCACGTAAAAAAAAAATGAATTGTGAGTTGGAAGTCATTCTAAAAGGCAATTTGACTTTTGTGAGAACCAAGCATTTGAATCACTACTTGATTCAAATGCTTGGTTCTCAAGCAGGCTTTTTTATTTCTATATGTATATGATATGTATATGATATGTATATGGAATCCGCCTCATACTGTGGCTCTATTCATCAGGTTAGGTTCTTTCTTCAATTTTATTTAGCTGTTCAGTAATGTAAATGAACCATAACTATGTAATCCTATTCCTAATAAATTTATCCCAAAATAGCATATCCAAATTAGAAGAAAGCCTATAGAAGCCACAAGTGCAGAATTTTCAACGTGAAAATGGGTATTTGTTCTAATATGTAAATAAATTGCGAAGATGATCCAAGTGATAAATGCCCACGTTTCCTTTGGGTCCCAATTCCAATATGATCCCCAGGCTTCATTAGCCCATACCGCTCCTGAAAGGATACCTGTAGTTAAAAAGAGAAATCCTAGACTAATAACTCGATAACTCCAATGGTCTAGTTGTTGAATCAACTGAGACCTGTAATAATTCCTAAAAGAAAAAAGATAAGTGCTTTCGAAAATAGTGCTTTTTTCACTCATGTATTGGATCTCTCCGAAGAATAAAGATTCATTTACTAAATGTTTTGTTTTACCAAAAAGACTTATTTTGTTTTGAAAGTTAATAACTAGGAGTGCTACTGATAATAATGATCCACATAAAAGAGCTGCATAAGACAATACTATCATACTTACATGCATCATTAACCACTGGGATTGAAGAGCGGGTACTAATATTGTGGATTGCTGCATTTCCGTTAAAAGTCCCGAAGTAGCAAATACTTGAGTCAAAATAGCACTTGGCGCCATCATTGCACTGAAATAATTTTTATGGTTTTTAAAATAAGGAATCATATGAATAATGTAGAAACTCCACGAAAGGAAAATTAATGATTCATATAAATTACTTAATGGGAAATGACCCGAATAAATCCAGCGAGTGATTAATAATCCTGTTAGACAGAAAAAAGTAATTATCATGCCCTTTTTTAAGGAATCATATAGTTCTACTATTTCATTCACTATTAAAATTATCAAATGAATTGTAATTAGAATTGAAACGATCGAAAAAGAAATATGATGGAAAAGGTGTTCTAAAGTAGAAAATATCATAACCATAAAAAAAAAAAGTCCCTCAATTACAAATCATAATTCCAAATTACGAAATGAAAATCACGAATCAAATTCATTTCATTATTTTGAATAGAAGTGATTCTAAGACTATTCGATTCTTTTTCGAATTTCTAAGGTGTCGTGCCGCCACTCGGACTCGAACCGAGATGCACGAGCACTGCTTCCTAAGAGCAGCGTGTCTACCAATTTCACCATGGCGGCTTGTTTGAAATGATAATAGTCTATTTTTATTCAATCGTCGAGAGTGAGGAAGTTAATTCAAGGGGAATATCCTAATTTTCGCAAGAAAAAAAGTAGTTAAATTGAAATTTGAATATCCAATAATAAGTTTTATTAGATAGAGTTTTTCGGGGGTCGTTTTTTGAACTTGTCAATAGATTTTCGGGTCGTTTCTGTTTTCTTAAACTTGAACTCTTATAACTATAAGATTCGGTCTTCTATCCATTCAAAATCTTCTTTCTCATCTTGATTTTAGATTAGAATGACTCATTTTTTTTGTCTGATTTTAAAACTCAGAAATAAAAAAATAGAATTCCATAATTTTTCAATGGATTTTTGAATTCAAAGAAAAAATAGGGTCTATATAATATATACCAATTCATAAAAAAAATGACTCAAAAAAAGTCAAAGTTTTTAAAAGTTTTGATGGGGAAAATAGGAATCCCCATCCCAGAACTGATAAAATATACCACAAAAAAAGACGGGGGCGAAATTTTCAAACAATTAAAGTATCATTTAGAATATATATATTAGAATAGACTAGTTTTTATTCTACATATCATAAGAAAGAAGGAAATTCTATTTCATCTTGATCTATTGGTGAATTCAAAAAAGGAATTCTATATTTAGATCATTTATTTGAAATTCGAAATTCCATTTTGTAAAAGTGTTTTTGAGTCAGATCAATTCATATTAGTTCAATATTTGATTATTCTTTTTTTTTTTCGTACAAACAAAAATTTTGAATTTCCGGTCGAGAGAGATCTTGCTAATGAAAAAGCTTTTAATGCTGCCCAAAAGCCCTTTCTTTTCCAAAAATTTTTATGAATACGCTTTTTGGAAATTGACGTACGCTTTTTTGGAACTGCCATTCAAAAATGAATAAGTTATTCGTTGTTCTAGTTGGATGTGAAAGACATCTATTGGTCAAAGGAATCTTTCCTCTTTAGTTTAGTCTATTTTTCTTGTTTAGTTTTTACTTTTGTTTATAGACAATAGCCTTTTCGGAAACATAAAAATCAAATATCTAAAAAATTAGAATATAGATAAAAATTCCAATGAGAAAAGCTAGTTTCTTTTTATTCAAATTTATATCTATAGAATTTGGTGGACTAGAAAAATACTAGAAAAAAAAAAAAATATTTGAATGAAACTGAAATCAGAAATCAAAATTACTACGTATATCTCTGTTCTGTCTAGTTTTTCTATGTGATATTTTTGAAAGACTTTTTTTTAACTTACATGTGATTTAAAATATAATAAAAGACATCTAGGGGTTTAATTTTATAATAGTAAAGACCCTTTTTCTTACCTAAAAACTTTCTTTCATTTTAAATTTGCTTGATTTGATTGAAATGGGACTACTTTTTTATTAAAGTATACATGATTTGAACCTTTGTGTCATTTTTATTTTATGCTATGGAAGGTAAAAAGTAAAGTGTTGGATAATATGGAAAACGAGAAATATATTTTATTGAAATCAATTAGAAGGCAATCGATGAAAAAGTTTGTCAGAGAATTAGTCAATGTTTTTGTATAAACTCATTTTAATAGTTGCTAGTTTTTTGCAGCAAATTAGGTTGTGGGTTTTATGATTTATTCCAGTATCATACCTTTTTTTTGTTCTAATTTTTCAGCATTTCTATATTATTCATTTTTCAAAATAATAATTGAAAAAAGTTGTTCTATTTTTATAGCCTAATTTTTTTTCATAACTAGGTATTCACTTTCATTAATAACTAGAAGTTGACCAATTAGAACTTCTTGAGTTGAATAGTAAGAAAATTATTATTCCAAATTTGCGAATATCCAATTTTGTTTAACTTATTGCATATCTTTATTTTTTTATTGAATTTACCTCTTTCGACGAAAGAGGTAAGAGCCGGCGAATCAAAAAAATTAATCCAAATTTTCTTTTTTATGGAACATATATACCAATATGCATGGAGCATACCTTTTATTCTACTTACAGTTCCTTTGTTACTAGGAATAGGAATTCTAGTTTTTCCAACGACAACAAAAAACCTTCGGCGTATGTGGTCTTTTCCTAGTATTTCGTTGTTAAGTATAGTTATGTTTTTTTCAATGAAACTGTCTTTTGAGCAAATAAATAGCAGTTCTATCTATCAATATGTATGGTCTTGGACCATCAATAATGGTTTTTCTTTAGAGTTCGGTTATTTGGTGGATTCACTTACTTCTATTATGTCAATGTTAATCACAACTGTTGGGATTCTAGTTCTTATTTATAGTGACAATTACATGTCTCATGATCAAGGATATTTGCGATTTTTTGCTTATCTGAGTTTTTTTAATACTTCTATGTTGTGCTTAGTTACTAGTTCGAATTTAATCCAAATTTATATTTTTTGGGAATTAGTTGGAATGTCTTCCTATCTATTAATAGGTTTTTGGTTCACAAGACCTATTGCAGCAAATGCTTGTCAAAAAGCCTTTGTGACTAATCGTGTGGGGGATTTTGGTTTATTATTAGGAATTTTAGGTATTTATTGGATAACAGGAAGTTTTGAATTTCGGGATTTATTCGAAATATTCACTACTTCAATTTCGAATAATGAAGTCTATTCTTTATTTGGAATTTTATGTACTTTCTTCGTATTTGCCGGTGCAATTGCAAAATCTGCCCAATTTCCCCTTCATGTATGGTTACCTGATGCTATGGAGGGGCCCACTCCTATTTCGGCTCTTATACATGCTGCTACTATGGTAGCAGCGGGGATTTTTCTTGTCGCTCGTCTTCTTCCTCTTTTGATAGTCATCCCTTCCATAATGAATTTTATAGCTTTAATAGGTATAATAACAGTACTTTTAGGAGCTACTTTAGCACTTGGTCAAAAAGATATTAAAAGATGTTTAGCTTATTCTACAATGTCTCAATTGGGTTATATGATGTTAGCTCTAGGCATGGGTTCGTATCGAGCTGCGCTATTTCATTTGATTACTCATGCTTATTCAAAAGCATTATTGTTTTTAGGATCAGGATCCGTTATTCATTCGATGGAAATTATTGTTGGTTATTCTCCATATAAAAGTCAGAATCTGGTTTTTATGGGTGGGCTAAGAAAGCATGTACCACTTACAAAAAATTCTTTTTTATTAGGTACACTTTCTCTTTGTGGTATTCCCCCTTTTGCTTGTTTTTGGTCCAAAGATGAAATTCTTAATGATAGTTGGTTGTATTCACCCCTTTTCGCAATTATAGCCTGTTCCACAGCAGGATTAACTGCATTTTACATGTTTCGCATCTATTTACTTACGTTTGAAGGTCATTTAAACGCTCATTTTCAAAAATATAGTGGAGAAAAAAGTAGTTCTTTCTATTCAATATCCTTATGGGGTCGGGAAAGAATGAAACCAATTAATCCAAAATTGCCTTTATTCACTTTATTAGCAATGAAAAAAAATGAAAAGATTAAGCATCTCCATGTAAATGTAACAAAAAAGATACGATCATTTTGTAGTATTAATGATTTTGACAATCAAAAAAATTTCTCATATCCTAGGGAATCGGAAAATACTATGTTATTTTCTCTACTTGTATTGATTTTATTTACTTTGTTCATTGGATTCATAGGAATTCCTTTCAATCAAGAAGGGCTATATTTGGATATATTGTCAAAATGGTTAACTCCATCTATAAAACCTTTACACCCAAATTTGAATAATATTCATTCTGTTGATTGGTTTGAATTTGTGACAAATGCAACCTTTTCAGTTAGTCTAGCTTCTTTTGGAATAGTTATAGCGTCTTTTTTATATAAACCCTTTTATTCATCGTTACAAGATTTTGACTTACTCAATTTTATTGACAAAAGTAATACAAAGAGCTTTTTTCGGGATAAAATTCAAAATGTTATATATGATTGGTCTTACTATCGTGGTTACATAGATGCTTTTTATGAAACATACTTAATTAGGAGTATAAGAGGGTTGACTGAACTAGTTCATTTTTTTGACAGACGAGGAATTGATGGAATTCAAAATGGATTTGGTCTTCTAAGTCTTTTTGTCGGAGAAGGTATGAGGTATGCAAGTGTGGGTCGCGTCTCTTCTTATCTTTTTTTGTTCTATTTTTTCGTATCATTTCTGGATCTAATTGATACGTCATTGAATTAGTATTCATGTATCAAAATCGAATGTAAGACAGGGCATGTGCGCAGCTATTTATCCACCCGATATATATGGTAAATGCATTTTTCAATCGTATGGTAAATGAATTTTTCAATCGTGGATACATATGTATCCTTAACATACTGAAACGACTACCATTATTAGTATCAAACCAATAGCGATTCATACAAGCTAAATCTTCTAATCGATAATTAGGCCAAAGAAAGAATTTCAATTTCATTAATTTCTTTTTATCTCTATCAAGATCTTTTCTTTCATCCAAAAATTGACCACAGGTTTTTACCTTGTTCCCATTGCAAAATACTGCATTTTTATCCACACCCTTACTATTCCTTGAATTCAAACAACTTCGAATTCTCAATTCTCTACGACGTCTAGACGAGAAAATATTTTCAGGAACAAGCAAATCATAATGATTTCTTTCTCTTTTTTTTTTATTTTTTTGTTGAATCTCATGAACCAAAGAAATCCTTATGGTTTGATACATAATCAATTCTAGATTCTCTTTTACAGGCATACGAACCGGTTCCATCGTCAATAGTCCCTTTCTTAGCATTTTTGAGAAAGATTGAGAAATAAACCTCTTCGCCCAGATCTTCGCTATATACGGATTCAATGTGTCTTGCTTTAAACGCCAAAGGGTACGCAATCTTTCTTTTTTTTTTATTCTTTTTAGTTTATTTAGTTTATTTTCGAAATCTATCTCTTTTTTTTTGAAATCTGCAGCGAAAATATTATCAAGCGTGGGCGTAAAAAAGTCCATTATGTCAAGAACTAAAGGGGGCGTCCCCCAGCTAATTTGACAACCAAAGAAGATTTTCCGAAAATCGTTCATGTTCATTTTCTCTGCCCCTTTGGTTGTCAGCCTTGTTTTTTGGCGTCCTAAATTATCCCTTGGTTTTTGTGCATCTGATGTGACATATTTTTGATCTATGGTTTTTGATGGTATTTCACTACCATTTTCATCAAAAAGTGAATGAATTGGTATAAACCCCGTTTTCATTTTATATGCATTATAAAATAACCCAAATTGTGGGAATAACCAAGGTATCGGATTCGATCCAGGACGATTTAGTCTTTCGTCATTCATTTTCATCCAATCTTCATTCATTTTCATCCAATCTTCATTCATTTCCATCCAATCTTCATTCATTTCCATCCAATCTTCATTCATTTCCATCCAATCTTCATTCATTTCCATCCAATCTACATTCATTTCCATCCAATCCAAATTCATTCCCATCCAATCCAAATCCATTCCCATCCAATCAAAATTCATTCCCATCCAATCAAAAACAAAAAAGAAACCTTTTTGATTGGATGGGTTGATTTCTTTATTTTTATTATGAATTTGGAGAGAAAAAAGACGTTTCGTATCAAATCTATATGGAAAACCTATAACCCCTCTTAAATAAGAACTTCTTATAAAATGAGTAATAGGGATACCCCCCCCCATATCAAGTAATTTCGGTTTATGTATGTTGTAATTATAAGTATAAGAAATTTCTTGGTTCTTATTTACTTGGAATGCTGACCCATAACTGTATGAGTCCTTCTTATCTTCATAATAAATCGATTGATATGATAAAAGATCATATCTATAGGTTTTTTGAAAACGATCGTTTATATTTACCAATAACGAAACCTTTTCCTCTCGTTCAGATGAATCCCGTTTTCTTAAATTTAGATTTTCAACCCTACAATGTTGATTGACTCTATTTCGCCATTCTTGCGGTTCGAATTGAGACCATTGTGGCGCAGATAACTCATATTGATAATGACTCTTTAACCAATTTTTCCATTGATTCATTCCAGAATTCTGAAGTTTCTTATGCTTTAATTTTAACCAATTTTTCCATTGATTCATTCCAGAATTCTGAAGTTTCTTATGCTTTAATTCGGAAGAAATTATTCCTTGTCTTCGAAAATAATCTTTTCTTTCATTATTAAGAAATAAAGATGCTCCGTCATACTGAAGGACAGATCTTAACTTATACAAGTTAATCACGTCGGTTTGTGATAATTTGTAAAATACATAGGCCTGTGACACGAGGGATAAATTAAAAAAAACCTCCGGCTTGGACGAAATCTCATTAGAAAGAGAAAGCCGATGACGAAAATAACAAGGTTCCAGTTTTTTTTTTATAGTCGAAATACGCTTAATTATCTTTTCATTTTTTTTCTTTTTTCTTAATTTAAGAAAAAGTTTGATAATGATCATGGGCCTATAAAGACTATTAGTAAGACGATTAATGATATATGGAAAGATCTCTAGAAGGATATCCGTGTATAGCCCTTCCACGATCAATTTTAAAAAATAATGTGATTTACAGATTAATCGATCCTTTCTTCTTTTAAATATCTGAAAAATCTTTTTTAGTGATGCTAATTTTTGAGCACCATAACTTGTTTTGTTAGGACTCATTTTTTTCTTTCGAGTTCGAAATCCATTTTTCTTGTCTTTTGTAATTCTTTTTATTTCATTTCTGATTGTGCTTGTTCTATCAGTCAGATCTTTCATTTTTATTTCTGTCAGTTCATCTTTTGTCCTATCCATAGGTCGGATTTGAATGGATAATTCATGAAGAATCTCATTCTTCCTTCTAGAACGCTTTTTGATTTTCTTGATTATAGAATCTATTTTTATTTCACTCGAATCTTTTCTCAAATTTTTGAGTTCTTTTGGGACCTTTAGAAACTTTGTCCTTTTTTTGAAAAATTTGAGAACTCGAAAACTCCACTTTCGAATTGCTTTTTTGCTTTTTTTAAAAATGGGTACAAACAAACAAGAAAAAGACTCCCCAAATAGGTCGAGGGCATAACCAAACCTGTCAACTTCTATTCCCCCCCAAATAGATATAAAAGAAAAAGGTACCCTATTTCTATCAACTGAATTTTTGTTTTCTTTTTTCTTTCTGAATTTTTGTTTTCTTTTTTCTTTTTCATTGGATCCCTATGCCAAGGCTTCAGACGGAAAGGAAATAGTATCTTTATTTCCACACCACCCTCTCTTTCCCAGGTCTCATTAAAAATTGCTCTTTCTTCGATTAGACTACCATCCAGGCTGGATGGAATATACTTTTCCTTCCTCCAATCCCTTATATCCTCGTCCCACTCGGGCTTTTGGAGTAATAATAAACGGACAAGATTTTTAGCTATTATCAATGAAGGTAATAGAATCCATTTTCTAATCTTCGCATAAGTTAGTAAAAGCTTAGTTCTTCCTCCATCAATAAAAGCAATGTAGTCCTCCAATTCGGATGGTTCCACGGACTCTACTTCTTTATCGTCTGCATCAACCCTCTCGAACTTCAAATATTCCTTTTTCAAATAGCTCTCGATTCTTTCTTGCTCCGCTTTCCTCATCCTCAACATCCATTTTTCTTCTTTTTCTTCTTCGTCGTCTTCTTCGTCTTCTTCTTCTTCTTCTTCTTCCATGCTTTGAGGTATTTCTTCTTTTTCTTGGTATTCTTCTAGTTTTATGAGACTTTTTTCTATTTCTATGAGAAAGTCGTCGCCCTCCCCCTGCGTTATTGTTTTTTTATTTCGAAAAAATCTTTTTTTATTTCGAAAAAATCTTTTTATTCGTTTGGGAATAGACTGAATAGACTTTCGTAGTTTTCTTACTGAGTTGACAAGAGGTTCCGGAACCCGAAGAATATCCTCTACTTGGTCGTAAAAAAGTGGGCAATGTGCACCCATTTGCCACACTTTATGAAAAATGAACATTTTACGCCTTTTAACACGCATAGTAGACCAAATTATGCCTCGACGAAAATCCCATAGCTGGGGATATTTTATTATCGCCTTTTCATTTTTTGGTTTTTTCTCATAATAGGCCTCTTCTCGGACTTTGTAAGAGTTGTGAGTTGGTACCT